GGGAAGTTTGAGCTTGATGCAAATGGCTAAAATATCGTCTGCGTTATACGATTATCAATCAAATAAAAAGTTGTTTTATGTATCAATCCTTACATCTCCTACTACTGGTGGAGTGACAGCTAGTTTTGGTATGTTGGGTGATATCATCATTGCTGAACCCGACGCTTACATTGCATTTGCGGGTAAAAGGGTAATTGAACAAACATTGAATAAAACAGTACCCGAGGGTTCGCAATCGGCTGAATATTTATTCGAGAAGGGCTTATTTGACCTAATCGTATCACGTAATCTTTTAAAAAGCGTTTTGAGTGAGTTATTTAAGTTCCACGCTTTCTTTCCTTTGAATCAAAATGGAATAGAGACGAAATAAAATAGAGCACTAAGCTCAATTATTTGTAGCAAGTGGGCAGTTAGTTTATCAGAATCAAAAAAAGGAGAATTGTCTTTCGTCACATAAGATCGAATTGTATATTGTATAAAGAAGCAAAAGTTGTGTATAACTCCCCCTTATCTCTTTCTGATTAAAATCTCTATAAAAAGATGGAATTCCCCCTTTCATAAAATTAGACAAACAAGGCGTAATTCTTCTTCGCCTCTTACGTATATAATTCAACTCTAAAAAACAAAAAGTTTTTTATTTCTATTTCCCGAAAATCCTGTTTTAGCTAAAAATACCTGTTGGTTCGTATGAATTATCTAATGAATTATTCGATAATCTGTAAGAAATTCTTTATTTTTTAGTAAATTTAAATTCGAAGACAAGACGAAAAGACAAATACTTAGTTCTACATTTCTTGTTCTAGACACTCACTTAAATATTTAGATATAGAGAGATACTTCCATTTATAGTTATGTTGTCTTAATAATTGAAATTGAGTATTAAATGAGTTATTACAGTCATAATATAATAATGAGCTTTATTTGAATTTATTATTTTCTAATTTTATAAATTATATATATATTATTGAATTTAGAAATAATAATAACATAACAGGTACAAACAATAAATTGAGGTACCCATTCTATGACAACTTTCAGTTTTCCCTCTATTTTTGTGCCTTTAGTAGGCCTAGTATTTCCGGCAATTGCAATGGCTTCTTTATCTTTTCATGTTCAAAAAAACAAGATTCTTTAGATTCGAGGTGACCCTATATCATCTATACCCTCCAATTGTTTCAAAACTTAGATTTGTATCATAAAACAGATATTCATTTATTGAAATATGCTATAAAATGTGATTTTCACCGAGCAAACAAAAACATAAAAAAGCACAGGGCCCCTAGGCCCGCTGACAGAAGATATATAGTCAATGAATTCTATCCGTGATCCGAATCACTGGATGGCTCAAATTGGCAATGGAAGGTTTGTGTATTTAGGTGTATAGTGGGATTTTCTGAGGTATGCTAGTTTTTTAGATCTAACCAATTTGATGACTTATTCCTAAGGTTCATACCAAACTAGTGCTAGTTGATGAGAGTTATTTCGTAAATAAAAAAGTAAAGTCAAATTAATTTGAGGTAGTCTCTCAATTCCAATAAAATACAATCGGATCTAGTATGAGTTGGCGATCAGAACATATATGGATAGAACTTATCGCGGGGTCTATAAAAATAAGTAATTTCTGCTGGGCCTTTATCCTTTTTTTAGGTTCATTGGGATTCTTATTGGTTGGAACGTCCAGTTACCTTGGACGAAACTTGATATCCTTTTTTCCTTCTCATCCAATCATTTTTTCGCAAGGGATCGTGATGTCTTTCTACGGACTCGCAGGTCTCTTTATTAGTTCCTATTTGTGGTGCACAATTTTTTGGAATGTAGGTAGTGGTTATGATCGATTCGATAGAAAGGAAGGCGTAATGTGTATTTTTCGTTGGGGATTCCCTGGAAAAAATCGTCGCATATTACGTCGATTCTTTATAAAAGATATTCAGTCCATTAGAATAGAAGTTAAAGAGAGTATTTATGTTCGTCGTGTTCTTTATATAGACATCCGAGGATGGGGGGCCATTCCCTTAACGCGCATTGATGATAATTTGACTCCAAGAGAAATTGAACAAAAAGCTACTGAATTGGCCTATTTCTTGCGTGTACCAATTGAAGTATTTTGATAACTGGTAGATTCCCGCTTTATCAGGAGATAAAAACACAGGAATCCCCTACTTTTCTGATTCAGATATTGTTTCCCGATATTTTTTTAGTATTTCTTTATTCGAAGTGGATTCTTAGTCAATTTCTCTATTCTTTATTCAAAGACTAACCAAAAAATCCTAAACTAAATAAAAGAGATTCATAAGTTCCATACCTTGTATAGAATATAGAACTCGTGAAAGAAACATTTAATCGCATAAAGTGGACGAGTGGAGTTGGTTGATTAACAATTCACAGAGGAAAAAATGGCAAAAAGGAAAGTATTCCCACCTCTAGTATATCTTGCATCTATAGTATTTTTGCCCTGGTGGCTTTCTCTCTCATTTAAAAAAAGTCTGGAATATTGGGTTACTAATTTGTGGCATACCGGTCAATCCGAAATTTGTTTGAATGAGATTCAAGAAAAGAGTATTCTAGAAAAATTCATAGAATTGGAGGAACTGTTCGTCTTCGACGAATTGATCGACGAATACTCAGAAATACGTCTACACAAGCTTCGTATAGGAATCCAACAAGAAACGATCCAACTAATTAGGATACACAATGAGGATCGTATTCAGACGATTTTGAACTTCTCGACAAATATAATATGTTTTGTTATTCTAAGCGGGTATTCTATCATTGGTAATGAAGAACTTAGTATTCTTAACTCGTGGTCCCAGAAATTCCTATATAACTTAAGCGATACAGTCAAAGCTTTTTCTATTCTATTATTAACTGACTTATGTATCGGATTTCATTCACCCCACGGTTGGGAATTACTGATTGGCTCTGTCTACAAAAATTTTGGATTTGTTCATAATGATCAAATTCTATCTGGTCTTGTTTCCACCCTTCCAGTCATTCTTGATACAACTTTTAAATATTTGATTTTTCGTTATTTAAATCGAGTATCGCCGTCACTTGTAATTATTTATCATTCAATGAATGGATGATAAAAAAATAAAAAATCCATTGATATTAATCTAATAAAATTAGAGCCCTTGTTATTTTGTAGTTGTACATAAACAAAGTATTGAAAATCGTATTTACGTTTTCTATTTTTTTTTAACCATCTTCGGGATTCCGATATTTATACTATTTCCCAGTAAAATTAGTTAAGTAACTAACAGAATCGTGGATAGGGAACTATACTAGCGACTTACCCCCCCTTATTGTTGTAATTGTAGAAACTTTTGGATCAACTATTGGACCATGGAAAATAGAAACACCTTTTCTTGGATAAAGGAACAGATTACTCGTTCTATTTCCGTATCGCTTCTAATATATATCATAACCCGTCCGGACATTTCAGAAGCATATCCCGTTTTTGCACAGCAAGGTTATGAAAATCCACGAGAAGCGACGGGGCGTATTGTATGCGCCAATTGCCATTTAGCTAATAAGCCCGTGGATATTGAGGTTCCGCAGACGGTACTTCCGGATACTGTATTTGAAGCAGTTGTTCGAATTCCTTATGATATACAACTGAAACAGGTTCTTGCTAATGGTAAAAAAGGGGGTTTGAATGTGGGGGCTGTTCTTATTTTACCGGAGGGTTTTGAATTAGCCCCTGCCGATCGTATTTCTCCTGATATGAAAGAAAAGATAGGCAATTTGTCTTTTCAGAGCTATCGCCCTAATAAAAAAAATATTCTTGTGATAGGACCCGTCCCCGGTCAGAAATATACCGAAATAGTCTTTCCTATTCTTGCCCCTGACCCGACTAATAAAAAAGATGTTCACTTCTTAAAATATCCTATCTACATAGGTGGGAACAGGGGAAGGGGTCAGATTTATCCCGACGGGAGCAGGAGTAACAATACAGTTTATAATGCTACAACAGCAGGCATAGTAAGCAAAATAATCCGAAAAGAAAAAGGGGGATATGAAATAAACATAACAAATGCGGACGGGCGACAAGTGGTTAATATTATCCCCCCAGGACCAGAACTTCTTGTTTCAGAGGGTGAATCGGTCAGATTGGATCAACCATTAACGAGTAATCCTAATGTAGGCGGGTTTGGTCAGGGAGATGCAGAAATAGTACTTCAAGATCCATTACGTGTCCAAGGACTTTTATTCTTCTTGGCATCTGTTATTTTGTCACAAATCTTTTTGGTTCTTAAAAAGAAACAGTTTGAGAAGGTTCAACTGGCTGAAATGAATTTCTAGACTTGTGGATTTATAGACACAAAAAAATGAAAATTCTCAAAACCTATTTGCTAGGTTAGACTCTTTTTCTACCTTTCTACCGGATGCCGGTAATTCTTTGTATCACATTACTAATCATAGTATGTAGATTTTGAAAAAAAAACTATTTTTTTTTTTCAAAGTGGGGTAATGTGGCTATGATACTATTGCTAGATTTCAATGTCATAAAATGTATGATTTTTATAGTCGAATTTTAGAGTAAAAAAAATCCAATTGAATTAGATACTAGACAGAAGTAATCAGATATATAGAACATATAACGGTGGGAAACAAAAAATTCGTCTTGCTAGTCTAGTTTTCGGCACAAGAAAGTGAATTTCAACACCCTTTGTGTCGAAAGAGTAATGATTTTTTGAAGAACAGGATCAAGAACCTTGTACTCTTTATTTTTATTTTAGTTATACGAAAAAAAAGATACGATTCTTAAGAACTCAACGGGCACTTTCCCCTAGAATCCGACAAACAAAAAAGGGAATCCCGTTGAGTTCTTACATTTTCATCTCTACGACTCAATTCATTCGAGTACTACAGGGATGACCCCAATCCGGAATATGAACCATAAAAGAAAACACCTATTAAACCGATCACAAGAATACCAGTTACAGTACCTATTATCCAAAGAGGAATCCTTCCAGTAGTATCGGCCATTTATCCCACTT